GTACAAGCTTCTTCCAAAGCATACGGCTTTCTAGATGTATATGATGATATCTAGACAGATGGATCTTATATGAATCGTATGATGAAGTATCACATGAGTGGATATATAGGAATCCAAATCTGCCGAATCACTCATGTTATGATCTTCTACATCCTAGGTCTCCCCGTTCCGTCATCTGGCTTATGTTCCTCATGTAGCATTCAGACCGAATGACTCTATGAAATTACGTCAATACTTCCATTCCACATATTACGGGTAACGTAGGAGACATCTCTATTTTTCCCCGGGGGATCTTTATAATTACCACTGCTTAGCTTTTAATTCGCCTCTGACCATCAAATTAAATGTGAATAACCCGGCCTCCTCTCTTTGAAACAAGGGGCGCTCTCCGGTTCTGTGCGTGCTTCAAACAATTTTTTTTTTGTCTTCTCCATATTACCATATCTCTAGAGTCAATAATTTTCTATGAGGAACTACTGAACTCAATCACTTGCTGCCGTTACTCAACAGTTTTCTGCTGAGGTTTCTCCCGTAGAGGTACTCAAATTGGATCAGTGATCGATTTCTAGGTTTCGTCGTAAACCTAATTGGTTACTTCCAATTACGTAAATCAATAGTTCAAACCGCACTCAAAGGTAGGGCATTTCCCATTGATATAGGAACTTCTGTACCAGAAACAATGGTATCTCCAATTATAGCCCCTCTGGGATGTAAAATATATCTCTTCTCACCATCCCCATAGTGTATGAGACAAATGTGTGCATTTCGATTAGGGTCGTATTCTATGGTTACGATTCTACCAGATATGTCTTTATCATTCCGTCGAAAATCTATTTTACGGTATAGACGCTTATGACCTCCCCCTCTATGCCCTGCGGTAATGATTCCTCTGGCATTACGACCTTTACTACAACGACGCTGTCCATGGATCAAATTATTTCGTGGATTGGATTTTACTTGACTGTCTATGGCTCCATTGCGTGTGCTCGGGGTAGAAGTTTTGTATAAATGTATCGCCGTGTTATTAAGTATTTTGCTTTAAGTTCTTTTCTCTATAAGAGGTGGAATAGAATAACCTGGTTGAAGCGTAATGATCATACGTTTGTAATGCATTGTATGTCCCATAATAGGTCCCATTCTTCTACCCTTTCCCGGGACTCGATGACTATTTATAGCTATTACCTTGACGCCAAAGAAGAGTTCGACCCAATGCTTTATTTCTGTCCTAGTTGATCCTGATTCGACATTAGAAGTATATTGATTGTTCCCCAATAACCGAATACTTTTTTCTGTAAATACTGCATATTTGATTCCATCCATAAATCCATTTTCTTCCCTATGAGTTCCAGTATCAATAAGAATTCTAGTTCTTACTGTTCATATGTTATGGTATGAATATACCATACCAATTCGGTATGTATGGATGATGAGATTCCATTGATACAGAGCCAATTCTAATAGACTTATTGAACGTTCCCATTGGCGTGCATCCAGCAGGAATTGAACCTACGAATTTGCCAATTATGAGTTGGGCGCTTTAACCATTCAGCCATGGATGCTTAACAGGGATCATCGTACATCGTAAATAACCAAATTCCAATTGAAATGAAATCTTTAGGAGGAATCAATGAGAGGACATCAATTCAAATCCTGGATCTTCGAATTGAGAGAGATATTGAGAGAGATCAAGAATTCTCACTATTTCTTAGATTCATGGACCAAATTCGATTCAGTGGGATCTTTCACTCACATTCTTTTCCACCAAGAACGTTTTATGAAACTCTTTGACCCCCGAATTTGGAGTATCCTACTTTCACGTGATTCACAGGGTTCAAGAAGCAATCGATATTTCACGATCAAAGGTATAATACTGCTTGTAGTAGCGGTCCTTATATCTCGTATTAACAATCGAAAGATTGTCGAAAGAAAAAATCTCTATTTGATGGGGCTTCTTCCTATACCTATGAATTCCATTGGACCCAGAAATGAGACATTGGAAGAATCCTTTTGGTCTTGCAATATCAATAGGTTGATTGTTTCGCCCCTGTATCTTCCAAAAGGGAAAAATATTTCTGAGAGTTGTTTCATGGATTCGCAAGAGAGTACTTGGGTTCTCCCAATAAATAAAAAGTGTATCATGCCTGAATCTAACCGGGGTTCGCGGTGGTGGAGGAACCGGATCGGAAAAAAGAGGGATTCTAGTTGTAAGGTATCTAATAAAACCGTAGTTGGAATTGAGATCTCATTCAAAGAGAAAGATAGCAAATATCTGGAGTTTCTTTTTTTATCCTATACGGATGATATGATCCGCAAGGACCATGATTGGGAATTGTTTGATCGTCTTTCTCCGAGGAAGAAGCGAAACATACTCAACTTGAATTCAGGACAGCTATTCGAAGTCTTAGGGAAAGACTTGATTTGTTATCTCATGTCTGCTTTTCGTGAAAAAAGACCAATTGAAGGGGGGGGGTTCTTCAAACAACAAGGAGCTGAGGCAACT